CTTCGATAATGGTACGGAACAATAGTCTGATTGGAGTAGATACACGAATCGCTTTAAATACAAGAAGCCGAGTGGGCGGATTAGTCCGAGTGGAGAGAAAAAAAAAAAGGATTGAACTGAAAATCTTTTCTGGAGATATCCATTTTCCTGGAGAGACAGATAAGATATCCCGACACAGTGGCATCTTGATACCCCCAGGAACAGGAAAAACAAATTCTAAGGAATCCAAAAAATGGAAAAATTGGATCTATGTCCAACGGATCACACCTACTAAGAAAAAGTATTTTGTTTTAGTTCGACCCGTAGTGACATATGAAGTATTGGACGGTATAAATTTAGCAACACTCTTCCCCCCGGATCTGTTACAAGAAAGGGATAATATGCAACTTCGAGTTGTCAATTATATTGTTTACAGAAATGGCAAACCAATTCGGGGAATTTCTGATACAAGTATTCAATTAGTTCGGACTTGTTTAATTTTGAATTGGGACCAAGACAAAAAAAGTTCTTCTATCGAAGAGGCTCATACTTCCTTTGTTGAAGTAAGTACAAATGGTCTGATTCGAGATTTCCTAAGAATTGACTTAGTGAAATTCCCTATTTCGTATCTCAGAAAAAGGAATGATCCCTCAGGCTCAGGATTGATCTCAGATTCAGATAATGTGTCAGATCACACCAATAGCAATCCCTTTTATTCCAAGACAAAAATTCAACAATTACTTAGCCAAAATCAAGGAACTATTCGCACGTTGTTAAATAAAAATAAGGAATGTCCATCTTTGATAATTTTGTCATCATCTAATTGTTTCCGAATGGGTCCATTCAACGCTGGAAAATATCACAATGTGATAAAAGAATCAATTAAAAAAGATCCTATAATTAAAATTAGGAATTCGATTGGCCCTTTAGGAACAGTCCTTCAATTTGTGAATTTTTATTCATTTTACTATTTAATAACTCATAATCCTATTTTGGTAACTAAATATTTGCAACTTGAAAATTTAAAACAGACTTTTCAAGTAATTAACTATTATTTAATGGATGAAAATGGGAGAATTTTGAATCCCGATTCATGCAGTAACATCGTTTTGAATTCATTCAATTTGAATTGGTATTTTCTCCATCATAATTATTATCATAATTATTTTGAAGAAAGATCCACAATAATTAGTCTTGGACAGTTTATTTGTGAAAATGTATGTATATCCAAAAACGGACCCCATCTCAAATCGGGTCAAGTTTTGATTGTTCAAGTTGACTCTGTAGTAATAAGATACGCCAAGCCTTATTTGGCCACTCCAGGAGCAACTGTTCATGGTCATTATGGAGAAATCCTTTACGAAGGAGATACATTAGTTACATTTATATATGAAAAATCGAGATCCGGTGATATAACGCAGGGTCTTCCAAAAGTGGAACAAGTGTTAGAAGTGCGTTCAATTGATTCAATATCGATGAACCTAGAAAAAAGAATTGAGGGTTGGAACGAGCATATAAAAAAAATTCTTGGAATTCCTTGGGGATTCTTGATTGGGGCTGAACTAACTATAGTGCAAAGTCGTATATCTTTGGTTAATAAGATCCAAAAGGTTTATCGATCCCAGGGGGTGCAAATCCATAATAGGCACATAGAAATTATTGTACGCCAAATAACATCAAAGGTGTTGGTTTCAGAGGATGGAATGTCTAATGTTTTTTTACCTGGAGAACTAATTGGATTGTTGCGAGCGGCGCGAACGGGGCGCGCTTTGGAAGAATCGATCTGTTACCGCGCCATCCTATTGGGAATAACAAGGGCATCTTTGAATACTCAAAGTTTCATATCTGAAGCGAGTTTTCAAGAAACTGCTCGGGTTTTAGCCAAAGCTGCTCTCCGGGGCCGTATCGATTGGTTGAAAGGCCTAAAAGAGAACGTTGTTATAGGAGGGATGATACCCGTTGGTACCGGATTCAAAGGATTAGTGCATCGTTCAAGGCAACATAAGAACATTCCTTTGAAAACCAAAAAGAAGCATTTTTTCGAGGGGGAAATCGGAGATATTTTGTTCCACCACAGAGAATTATTTGATTCTTCCATTTCAAAGAAGTTTCATGATACATCAGAACAATCATTTCGAGGATTTAATGATTCCTAAAAGTGGATTCATACTTTTTTTTTAATTAAAATTCAAAAAACTCTTTATTTATGGTCATTTTTTTGGGTAATCGAAAAAAAGATAATAACGAATAGAGGGTAGGGGTTTGGATTGTGTATCGACATCCACATGGCCAATCTCCGGTAGAAGAAAAGGTTCCATCGGAACAATTATTTAGTTCAGGGCAACCTCGTCGCTTTTTTTTTTTTTCAAAAAAAAAAGCGGAAGTGGGGGGGAGAAATGACAAGAAGGTATTGGAATATCAATTTGGAAGAGATGATGGAAGCGGGAGTTCATTTTGGTCATGGTACTAGGAAATGGAATCCTAGGATGGCACCTTATATTTCTGCCAAGCGTAAAGGTAT